CGTAGGTCAACTAAATAGTATTCCCATAGCAATTGCAGTTATGGATTTTCAGTTTATGGGAGGTAGTATGGGATCCGTAGTAGGTGAGAAAATCACCCGTTTGATCGAGTATGCTACTAATCGATCTCTACCTGTCATTATTGTGTGTGCTTCTGGAGGAGCACGCATGCAAGAAGGGAGTTTGAGCTTGATGCAAATGGCTAAAATATCTTCTGCTTCATATGATTATCAATCAAATAAAAAGTTATTCTATGTATCAATCCTTACATCTCCTACAACTGGCGGAGTTACAGCAAGTTTTGGTATGTTGGGAGATATCATTATTGCTGAACCTAATGCCTACATTGCTTTTGCGGGTAAAAGAGTAATTGAACAAACATTGAAAAAGACAGTACCCGACGGTTCACAAGCGGCTGAGTATTTATTCCATAAGGGCTTATTCGACCCAATCGTACCACGTAATCCTTTAAAAGGTGTTCTTAATGAGTTATTTCAGCTACATGGTTTCCTTCCCTTGAATCAAGATTAAAAAAAGATTCTCAAAAAGATTGAAATTCTTCATAAAAAACTAAGAAGATGGTGTTTTCTTTGGGGACATCAGTTATAAGTGTAGTAAGAGTCAGAAGTTTTGGATAATGACTTTTTGCCCCGGATCCTTTTTTTTCTTTTACCTCTCTTCCTGATTAGGAATAAGCATCCCTCTATCGACAAGATAAAAAAGAATTTCTTTCTCCTTCCGAGAAATCCGGGAAATAAAAATAAATTTCTCCGTCCTTTTGACATATTCATATTGAAATATTCATATATAGAACAACGAAAAATAGATAAAAAAAGATATAGAAAAAATAAAAAGAAAGAAGAAATCTCAAATAAAAGAAAGAAAATAGAAATATTCAAATAACAAATAATACGAATATAGAAGTTCTTTCTATTTATCGAAAACCCCCCGTTTTTCACTAGGAATCCCTGTTTGTTGGATAAGATTGGTTAAAGTAGGGAACTCATAAGAAACTGTTTTCTATCTTTCCTTTCAAAACATCTTTTTTGTTTTGAAAGGAAAGATAGAAAGACGATGAAGATAAAGATGGGAGAAGAAGAATCCAATTTCTGAAAGCGGATTCTCATACATATTCGTGTATTGTATAAAGAGGAATAGGTACACTTCATTTAGTTCTACATTCGTTTTTTATTATTAAATACTTCATATTAAGATTATATTAATATTCTTTATAATAGATAGACTTATCATAAGATATCTTTATAATTATAATAGGTACAAATATGAAATCGAGGTACCCATTCTATGATAGATTTGAACTTTCCCTCTATTTTTGTTCCTTTAGTGGGCCTAGTCTTTCCGGCAATCGCAATGGCTTCTTTATCTCTTTATGTCCAAAGAAATAAGATTGTCTAAATACGATGGGACCAAATCTCATCAATTTCTTTCAACACTGGATTATCATACAGATACTCTTCTTTTCATTTAATATGGTAGGATATATGATATGTGGCCTTTCCGAAAACAAATGGAAGAGTTGTTTTGTTATGTATGCCGATGCATAATATACGCATTAATGCGTGTATATGCGATTATAGCTTAATCAATTGAATTATTAAATTCAAAATGATCATCAGCAAATCTTTTTTGAAAAGTATTTGAAATAGAAATTCAATGTATCTAACCAATTATTTCTAAAGGTTCCCGTCGGAATGCTGCTAGTTGATGAAAGTTACTTCGGGATCAAGCAATAAAAATCGAGTCAAATCCATTTGGGTTATTTTCTCTCAATTCCAATCAAATGCAACTGGATCTAGTATAGTATGAACTGGCGATCAGAACATATATGGATAGAACTTATAACGGGGTCTCGAAAAACAAGTAATTTTTGCTGGGCCTGTATCCTTTTTTTAGGTTCACTAGGATTCTTAGTGGTTGGAACTTCCAGTTATCTTGGTAAAAATCTGATATCCGTATTTCCGTCTCAGCAAATTCTTTTTTTCCCACAAGGGATCGTGATGTCTTTCTATGGAATCGCAGGTCTATTCATTAGTTCTTATTTGTGGTGCACAATTTCATGGAATGTAGGTAGTGGTTATGACCGATTTGATAGAAAAGAAGGGATAATGTCCCTTTTTCGTTGGGGATTTCCTGGAAGAAATCGTCGCATCTTCCTTCGTTTCTTTCTGAAAGATATCCAATCAATCAGAATGGAAGTGAAAGAGGGTCTTTTTCCTCGTCGTGTCCTTTATATGGAAATCAGGGGCCAAGGAGCCATTCCCTTGACCCGTACTGATGAGAATTTGACTCCACGAGAAATTGAACAAAAAGCTGCCGAATTGGCCTATTTCTTGCGCGTACCCATTGAAGTATTTTGAAATGAACTGAAGAGGAAATCGGTTACAATTTGCCTAATTGAGATCTCTGGAATCTGGAAAGAATATTTACTTCTTTTTTTTCATTCGAAAAGGGCCCTTCTTCTATGTTCTATTCTATATTATTCTAGATCCAAAGACTCAATTCTTACACAAAAACAAAAATAGGAAAAGAACCATAGGTTCGATACCTTGTTCTTGTTAGAGTTATAGGCTATATAATTCGTGCTTCATAGAAATCTCAGATAGAATCGACGAATGAAACAGGTTCATTAACAATTCACATCACGGATACGGATACAGAATGAAAAAAAAGAAAGCATTGGCTTCCCTCCCATATCTTGTGTCTATACTCTTTTTGCCCTGGTGGGTTTCTCTCTCATTTAAGAAATGTATAGAAACTTGGGTTCTTAATTGGTGGAATACCAGGCAATCCGAAATCCTTTTGAATGATATTCAAGAGAAAAATGTTATAGAAAAATTTATGGAATTAGAAGAACTATTCCTGTTGGACGAGATGATAAAGGAGTACTCGGAGACACATATGCAAAGGTTTCGTATAGGAATGCACAAGGAAACAATACAATTGGTCCAAAGACACAATGAATCTCATTTCCATATCATTTTGCATTTCTCTACAAATCTAATCTGTTTCGCTATTCTAAGTGGTTATTTTTTTCTGGGCAATGAAGAACTTTTCATTCTAAATTCTTGGATTCAGGAATTTATCTATAACTTAAGTGATACAATCAAAGCTTTTTCGATTCTTTTAGTTACTGATTTATGGATCGGATTTCACTCGACCCATGGTTGGGAACTAATGATTGGTTCGATCTACAACGATTTTGGATTGGCTCAGAATGATCAGATTATATCTGGTCTTGTTTCCACTTTTCCAGTGATTCTAGATACAATTGTGAAATATTGGATCTTCCATTTTTTAAATCGTGTATCTCCTTCGCTTGTAGTAATTTATCATTCAATGAATGAATAATTCATTAGATCTTTTGATATCAATCAAATCAGAATCTTTCTTCATGTATAAAGAAATCATTTTTAATCTTACTTATTCTTTATACTTCTACCTTTTCAATTCAAGGTATTCATACTATATTCCACCAGTACAATTCTTTCAGTACAATCAATACAATGGCAAACTTGTGGATAGGGAATTCTACTAGCTACCTATCGAATTTATTGTAGAAATTTCGGGGATCAATGATTGGACCATGCAAAATAGAAAGACTTTTTCTTGGGTAAAAGAACAGATGACTCGATCCATTTATGTATCGATCATGATATATGTAATAACTCGAGCATCTATTTCAAATGCATATCCCATTTTTGCGCAGCAGGGTTATGAAAATCCACGAGAAGCAACTGGGCGAATTGTATGTGCCAATTGCCATTTAGCTAATAAGCCCGTGGATATTGAAGTTCCGCAAGCTGTGCTTCCTGATACTGTATTTGAAGCAGTTGTTCGAATTCCTTATGATATGCAACTGAAACAAGTTCTTGCTAATGGTAAAAAAGGAGCTTTGAATGTAGGAGCTGTTCTTATTTTACCCGAGGGATTCGAATTAGCCCCCCCCGATCGTATTTCTCCCGAAATGAAAGAAAAGATGGGCAATCTTTCTTTTCAATGTTATCGTCCTAATAAAAGAAATATTCTTGTGATAGGTCCTGTTCCCGGTAAGAAATATAGTGAAATCGTCTTTCCTATTCTTTCCCCCGACCCTGCTACGAAAAAAGACATTCACTTCTTAAAATATCCCATATATGTAGGTGGGAACAGGGGAAGGGGTCAGATTTATCCTGATGGTAGCAAAAGTAACAATACAGTTTATAATGCTACATCTGCTGGTATAGTAAGCAGAATAGCACGTAAAGAAAGGGGGGGATATGAAATAACCATAGTTGATGCATCAGAAGGACGTCAAGTGGTTGATATTATACCTCCAGGACCAGAACTTCTTGTTTCAGAAGGTGAATCCATCAAGCTTGATCAACCATTAACAAGTAATCCAAATGTAGGAGGTTTTGGTCAGGGAGACGCAGAAATAGTGCTTCAAGATCCATTACGAGTCCAAGGCCTTCTGTTCTTCTTGGCATCTGTGATTTTGGCACAAATATTTTTGGTTCTGAAAAAGAAACAATTTGAAAAGGTTCAGTTGTACGAAATGAATTTCTAGATCTAGAGATTCCTTAAAATAAAGTTGGTAAAAGTGCCAAATTCTTGTTGATCAGTAGAATGATATATGATTCAAAAAATTCTATAAGTCTTTTCTTTGTTTTTTTTTTTTTACTCTTTTTTCTTTTGCGGGATGTCTGAAACTCATTACTTGTATACCATTCCTAATGATAGAAAATAAGCATACAAATACAATACAAAGGAATAGAATACAAGGCAAGGACGGGAAAAATGAAAGGAAAAAGATTTCTAGAAAGTATTCTTAGTCTTCCTAATCGTCTATTCGATTAGATACAAGACGACACAAGAAAATCTTTTTCTTGTGTCGTCTTGTATCGAAAGAATCATGATTTTTTCTCCTGTTTGCCAAAGATTCTTATTCCTTGTTTTGTTTCGGCTGAAAAGCGGATTAGATCTTTACGCATATCCAAATCTT